TGTTTCTTACCAGATAAATGATCCTTTTTATTTCACTGATAGGGCTAACAAACAATTCATTTTTAATTATACCAAACAAAAATAGATACGGAAATTCGAAAGAAATAAAATTCTAAATAAATAAATAAACAGAGAGTTTCTTATTCGAAACGCCCCGTGATCTTCAACCAATTCTGCGCTTGAATATAATTACCAGGAGTAAGCGCAATAGCTTGTTTCCAATACTCGGCGGCTTGGTTGAACCAAGCCTCCGCAATTTCAGAATCTCCCTGCCGAACGGCCTGTTCTCCCCGGTCGGAATAGGTGGGTCAATTCCTTTCCTTAGAACCGTACTTGAGAGTTTCCCGCCTCATACGGCTCGTACAATCAATTCTTTTGGTGTCCCGGGTTTTTGAATCTAGTATAGCGAATTGAATTCGATTTCTCATAGATCGATCTTTATTCTTTTTTTCGCGGGTTAACCAAAAGAGGTTAATTCCATGAGCATGAGTTTCAAACTTGATTTTTGATTAAATTAATAATCAGCTTTGCTTTCATTTTATCTTTTCTCCCACCGTCAGAAGAATAACATAGAATCATTTCCACTATAGTTAGAATTTTCTGAAAGGTATCTATCTCGGTTTCATATAAAAATTGATATAGAATCTTTGAAAAAGACCTTTCTTCCTAAGAAAGAAAAGACTTACTGTCTTTGGGATCTGATGCTACACCGCTGCTTAATACCTTAGGGGATCGACTTTATTACATAAGTGGATTCCTTACTTTTATCTCATATCATGACATAAATAAGCAGTTCTTATTGGATCGGCATCGGCCCAAAACCTCGCGAATTGGTCTTTACGGTGCTTCCTCTATCAATTAGATCCTTTATCCATAGAATAAACTATCTAGGCATATCGATTTCTTCATATTTTGACTTCTATGAGGTTTCTTTCTTTGCTACAGCTGATAAAAATCGTTTTTTGCACGATGCATATGTAGAAAGCCTATTTTTTTTTTCTAGTATTTATTAGTGTATTTGCTCTTTCTTCCCCTCCCCCTTTTTTTTTTTTCTTTTCCTTTTTTCTTTCTATAGTAGAGATAGTCGCACGTAATGACAGATCACAGCCATATTATTCAAAGCTTGTGGTAAGAATGGATTTCGTTCGAGTGCCCGAAAATAATATTCTAAAGCTTTTGTATGTTCTCCGTTACTTGTGTGGATAAGGCCTATGTTATAGAGTATATAGCTTCGATCGTAGGGATCAATTTCTAGTCGCATAGCTTCATAATAATTCTGTAAAGCTTCCGCATAATTGCCTTCGGATTGAGCTGACATCCGTTACGGTCGTCATTCGATTCAAAGAATTCTCCGTTTCAGAACCGTACATGAGATGAAAATCTCATACGGCTCCTCCCTTATGTGCATAATGAGAATAGAATAATACATGGAATCAAAAAAGATTGAAATATTCTCATTATGAACTGAGTGGGGCTAATGTTTTTACAAGAAATCTCTAGCCAACCTTCCTGCAAAAGCTTTTTCTTATTCTTAATATCACGTGTGTTGGTACTGGTACTAGATCAAACTGTAAACTCCAACAATTTCTTTGTTCTCAACGCCCCTTAATTTCCAGGAATTAATCACTTCAACAGTCTTCGATGGTTATAAGGGTATCCACAGTACGAACGAGATGGATGTTTGTTATCCCAACCATTCTTCTTAGTCCCGATCCCGATAAGGAAAAGGGGCAGTTTATAACAAAGTTTTCGTGTTGCTGATTCCTAGACGTAGCGCCTCTTCCCCTATGCCGCCTGTTGGTACTGGTGTAGTAGGGTTGACTTGCAATACAGAACCCATAGGTGTAACCTTTCGCTCAATACTAGAATCGACAATTGAAGCATCTGAGGCTGCATTAATCGGGGATACACGACAGAAGGAATGGTTTTATCTATAAACTTCACCTTCAACAAGCGTAGATTTTTTCAATAATTTTTTTTTCGTTCTTTTCTATCCCGAATCGTCTTTCTTTCTCCTAAGACCGAAAGCGGTAAATAAAAAATAATCAAATCGCACCATCTCTATAATAGCTAAATGCCTCTTTTTCTCCTGAAGTTGTCGGAATTATTCGTAATAATATATTGGCTACAATTGAAAAAGTCTTATCAATAAAATTTCCATTTATCCGCGATCTAGGCATAGGTAAAAATCCATTCTATAATTCGTTTCATTACCTCTTGTGAGAAAATGATCCCACAAACAAAGGAATTGTACAGTACAAAATAACATAAAAGCAGACGCATTAAAAAAAAAATAGACCGATCCGTTGATTCGTTCTAATTCATTGATTAAATCAGGCAGAAATATCAGAAAAAATAGTAGCGTCGTTTTTGCAAACAAGATATATACTTTTATTGTTTTTAAAAGTTTTTCACAAACAAAAAAATTCTCTTTTCCCCAGACTCAAAGGAAGAATTTTTTATTTGCTGAAAGAGTTTCTATTTTTCTAGTTAGAATGGA